TCTCTCCATGAATTGTATGTTTGTAACAATAGGGACAGAATTTTCTCAATTCCAATGGATTGGGCGTATTGTGTTGATTCTTTTGAGTAATATATCTGGAAATACCTGTTGATCTCTTATTAACGCTGTTTCGAAGACAACTATTACATTCCAAAATGACCCGTACTCGGACATCTTTACCCCTTTTTTTACCCTTTTTTTTACCCTTGGCCATGAACCAACCTCCTTTTGGTTTTTTTATTCAAAAAACTCTTTTATTTTGCGATCCGAAACGACCAAGAAAGGAATGAAAAAATTAGAAGTTGCTAACTCCAAATCCAATTATGAGAGATTTTTTTGCAACCAATATAGTAAAAATAAGTACTACAATAATCTGAAATTAGATTATACTAAGTATATCTAAGTGAATGTATAGAATAAAGTGAATAAAGTGAAATGCAGGGGGTGTACAACTAACTAAATGCACTTTTTTCTACACGACGAAATACATGTGCATGTCTAATTTACATTAGAAGTTTCGATTCAAATTTGCAGTACAATATTTGCATTTTAGTTAAACATCTTGTATGATACTGTTGCCCAAACCGCATTTTCACTTCGGTTCTCTTAATTTCATTGAAGGTAATTTACTTTAAGCCCGCCCCCAAGTTACGAGGTTCGCTGAGGGGAGAATTTACTTTTATTCTTTTTCTTTTCGAGCTTATTCGAATAAAAAAAGAGGGGAGGTAGTATTCACAGATATTTCTCTAATCTTCCTCACCCCCCGTGTTAATAACTAGAATGAAAAAAAGGGGAATGTCAACGCATCCGGGAAAAAACGATTGATCTCTATTAACAGACCTGCTAAAGAACTGAACCATAGGGTACTTATTACTGGCGCCACGGATAAATATGTTTTTAGATTTCGCATTTTGAATTCTCCTTCTTTATTGGAATTATAATAAAGAATTGATCTTGTAATACATAATATATATATATATGATTTGGTTTATATTATATGTGATTAAGGGCCCCTTTTTTTGTTTTGTACGCGAAACTCCTAATTCAATTTGAAATCTACAAGGATTTGATCGATGAGATTTTTCTTTTTTTAATTAGTAATGAAAAGAACAAAATACACCTGTTTCCGCCCAAGCATTTGCCAAATTTATGGCGAGTTTTCTATTTTATTTTGCACATGTCTAGAAGTTCATTATTATTATATGTTATATGATATGAGATGAAGAAATGACAAGATAAGTTGGATATCTCAATCAATAAAGAAATAGGTATATAGAAAACAATTCGGGGATTCTCTACAATGACATTGTAGGTCAATTGAAAGGGATGTAGCGCAGCTTGGTAGCGCGTTTGTTTTGGGTACAAAATGTCGCAGGTTCAAATCCTGTCATCCCTACCTATTGTTTTTGTTTCACTTCTGAGTAATAACAAAGGGTCAATTGAAATAACTTCAATTTGGACATACCTAATCTTGAATTGTTATCATATCTTATATGATAATATTGATAACATAGGCATTGAAGACGTGGTGGAGTTAAAAAGAAAAAAGAATATTTTTCTTTCCAGTCTTCTTTTTTTTTGTGATAAGAAAAGCGCTCTTAGTTCAGTTTGGTAGAACGTGGGTCTCCAAAACCCAATGTCGTAGGTTCAAATCCTACAGAGCGTGATTCTGTTATTTTTTTGTTAAGTCAAAAATTGTTCGGAAAAAAGAGAACAGCAATCTAAATTTGACCTCCTACTTTATTTAATCCACAGGAGGTCAAATTAACAAGGTGTTAATTAATCAAAGATTCAACTGATCACCACGTCTGTATTGTAAATAGGCAGTTACAAATAATCCAGCCAAAGTAATAGAAATTAGACCTAAGACGATTCCAAATAGAAAAACTTCAATCATTTCAATTTGTTTGAAAAAAAAAAAAGAGAGGTAATATCTATCCTTAAATATTAATCTATATTGCCCAAAAATATCAATAACCAAGAATTCGAAATTGACACGTTAATGAACTAAAGAATAGACGGAATACTACAATTATTTTTATTTCAAATAAATCGTATTTTGCTCAGACCAATAAATAGACCTGAGGTTATAGTTAAAGTTGCTAGTAGAAAACCAAAATAACTAGTTATAGTAGGCATGAAAGAGCTAAATAAACTATTTTGTTTTTTTATACATATGCTTGGAAAACACTTTCCTAAGAAATTTTTTTTTTAAGATACGAAGATAAGCAAAAATACCAATTGAAGGAAGAAGTCCGATTTTCTAATTTAGAAATCATTATCATCATAGATTATAAATGACATTAACAAAAATAGAGTGATATAGATATAAAAAGAAATCCATTTATCGTCTAGGACATCCACCTAACCTCTCATGATTCCGAATCAAACGGATTCCCTTGGACAACTCTTTAACTCTTGAGAAAGAAATGAACTCTCCCGAAAAAAAAGAAAAAACGAAATTTCAACTTTAAAAAACTCTTCTTCTACAACCGCGAAA